AGGAACTGACGGAATCAGTAGTACAGGAATCTCAGATTCGTTGCAGAAACGCCCAACGTATAGTGATTTTTAATGGTCAAACAGAGAATTACTCTCAACAGCCTATTAATATTTATAATACTGATACTTATGACTATGATGATAATGATCTTTTTGATCAGGACGAATTGGTTTTACTAAATTATTCACGCGAACCGGATTTTTCCCGAGAAATAATCAAAGGATCTATGCGCCCTCTAAGGCGTAAAATGGTGACTTGGAAATTCTTTCAAAGAAATGCCAATTCCCCCCTTTTTTTAGACCAAATACAACAATTCTTTTTGGCTGATCTTTTCGAGGATATATCCCAATATTTGAAAGAATCTTTCAGGAAACAAGGTGAAGATAATTCAGAATATTTGGCTTATGAGAAAAGGAGAGAAGAGGATCAAAAAGAGGAAAAAAAAAACGACGACGAAAAAAGACTTAGAGAAATAGAAGAAGCCTGGGAGAGCATTCTATATGGTCTAATAATTAGAAGCTTTGTAATAATAATCCAATCAATTATTAGAAAATATATTATAGTACCTTCATTGATAATAATAAAAAATATAATTCGTATACTATTATTTCAATATCCCGAATGGTCAGAAGATTTTAGGCATTGGAAAAAAGAAGTGCATATTAAATGCACCTATCAGGGCATTCCAGTATCCCACAAAGAATTTCCAAAAAACTGGTTCACAGAGGGTCTTCAGATAAGGATCTTATCTCCTTTTGTTCTGAAACCTTGGCACAAATCTAAGCTACGATCTACTGAAAAAAAAAAAAGATCTACTGAAAAAAAAAACGTGAAAAAAAAAAACTTCTGGTTTTTAACAGCTTGTGGAACACAAGTGGAATCATATCTTGATAATTATTTCCCCAATCCATTTTCATTTTTGGGTCCCATTTTTAAAAAAATTAAAAAACAATTGACAAAAAATTTCAAAAATCGTTTTTTTTTAGTTCTACAAGTTTTAAATGAAAGAAAAAAATGGTTTGTAACTATCTTAAAAGAAATAGGAAAATGGAACATCAAAAGTATTCTATTTAGATTCAAAAATATATATGAATTGAGTGAAAACAACAAAAATTCAACAATCAGTAAGAATGATCCAATGATTTACGAATCACCCGTTATAATTCACTCTATGAATTGGACAAATAGTTCATTGACAGAAAAAAGGATAAAAGATCTTAATGTTAAAACAAAGACAATCACAACAGAAATAGAAAAAATGACAAACGAAGGGGGGGTTATAACTTCAGAGAAAAGTTTGAATTCTAACAAAACAACTTATGATGCTAAAAGATTCGAATTACAAAAAAATATTTTGAAAATATTACAAAGAAGAATTGTTCGATTAACCCGTAAATCATATTCTTTTTTCAAATTTTTCATGGAAAGGATATACATCGATATCCTTTTATGTATCATTCGTATTCCTAGGATCAATATACAACTTTTTCTTGAATCAACAAAAAAGATTGGAAATAAATTCATTTCCAATAAAAAAACAAATGCAGAAAGAATTGATAAAACAAATCAAAGTATAATTCCATTTATGTCAATTATACACAAATCTTGTAATATTACGAATACGAATTCAGAGAATTCTTGTGACGTATCTTCTTTGTCACAAGCATATGTATTTTTTAAATTATCACAAACCCAAGTTATTAACGGATATAAGTATAAGTTCAGATCTATTTTTGAATCTCATGAAAGATCTTTTTTTCTTAAGAATGAAATAAAGAATTATTTTTTTAGAATACAAGGAATATTTAATTCAAAATTAAGACATAAGAACCGTCCCCATTCTGTAATGAATCAATGGACAAATTGGTTAAAGCTTCATTATCAATATGATTTACCTGAGAGCAGATGGTCAAGATTAGTACCACAAAACTGGAGAAATAGAATCAATAAACATCGTGTGGCTCAAAATAAAGATTTAATCCACTATGATTCCTATGACAAAACCCCATTAATTCTTTACAAAAACGACGAAGTAGACTTATTAGATGAAGAAGTAGACTTATTAGATTTTCAAAAAAAAATTAAAAAACAATATAGATATGATCTTTTGTCATATAAATATCTTAATTATGCGGATAAGAAATCTTCATATACTTATGGATATAGATCACCATTCCAAACAAACAAAAAACAAACCATTTCTTATAATGACAACACATGTAAAAAAGAATTTTTTGATATAACGGGCGATATCTCTATCAAAAATTATCTAGCAGAAGATGCTATTATAGATATGGAAAAAAATCTGGATAGAAAGTATTTTGATTGGATGGTAATGAATGTAGAAATACCAAATCGTTCTATATCGAATCCGAAATCGAATCCGAAATCGAAATTTTGGTTCTTTTCGAAATTATCAATATTTTATGATGCATATAAGAAGAATCCTTGGAGCGTACCAATAAAATCCCTTTTTTTCCCTTTTTATGGAACAGAAGAAGCAGATGCGAGTCCAATAGGTTTCTCTCTCGGAAACCAAGCTTATGAAGGATCAGGCTGGGAAAATGCTTATAATAGTATAGATGATCAAGATGAAGACATGCATATAAATATAGATCGAAATGACTACTACAACGATCTAAGGGGAGAACAGGATTTCTTAATAGACAAGTATTTAGGTTTTCATTTGAACTTTGATAATTCCCTACACGAAAGAATAATGAATCAGATCAAATTTTATTGTCTCCTGGTTAGATTGAAAAATCTAAAAAAATTTTTTATAATGTCTATAAAAAAGGGAGATATAAATCTAGATACTATGGCGATTCAGAATTATACGGATTTAACAGGATTTAGTGACACTACAGACTGGATTGACAAACAAATATTTTCTGTGGAACCTGTTCGTCTGGCTAGAAAAAACTATGAAGAATTTTTTATGTATCAAACCATAAGCCTATCGTTGATTCATAAGAATAAGCGCCAAATTTTTCAAAGAAATCCAGAAAAAAGTCGTGTTGATAAAAAGAATAAAGATAAAAATCATAATGATTTATTTGTTCCTGAAAATCTTTTGTCCAATAGACGCCGTAGAGAATTGAGAATTCTAATTTGTTTGAATCCTAGAAATACTAGAAAGACAATAAATTCCAATGAGAATAAAATAAATACTGGCTGTCAAGTTTTGGCTAAAAATAAAGATCTTGATATAGAAACAAAAAAACTAATGAATTTAAAATTCTTTCTTTGGCCAAATTATAGATTAGAAGATTTAGCTTGTATAAATCGCTATTGGTTTGATACCCAGAATGGAAGCCGTTTCAGTATATTAAGGATACATATGTATCCGCGATTGAAAATTTGATTGATAATCTTCCCATTTATCTTCTATTTATAATATTAGAATAGAGTAATTTCTTATCTTCACATATCAGATATGTGAAGATAAGATATATATATCAATATAATATATATTTCTAAATGCGCACACGCATCATTGATACTAATTTAATGATATTAGATAGAAAAATGAATCAAAAAAATCGTCTTATTTTTTTTAAGTATACAATAGACAATAAAATTTTTTATTTTGTGAATCCATAAATATAGTATTTATATAGATTTTTGAATTGGATTGCTTAAGCATAGTAATTAATAATTAATTTTATTTGAAAAAAAAAAGAAATTCATAATTTGTAAGTAAATTAAGATAATTAATAATATACAAAATTAAAAATTAGTGTAATTACTATTACTGATCAATAAAAATATCTATCAAAAAGGAGGGGGAGAGGAAAGCTTTCATTTTATTTTATGATAAAAAATTCATTTATACCTGTTATTTCAAACAAAAAAGAAGAAGAAAACCCTGGATCAGTTGAATTTCAAGTAATCAATTTCACTAACAAGATACGAAAACTTACTTCACATTTTGAATTACACCGAAAAGACTATTTATCTCAAAGAGGTTTACGTAAAATTCTGGGAAAACGACAACGACTACTGTCATATTTGGCAAAGAAAAATCGAATACGTTATAAAAAATTAATAAATCAGTTGGGTATTAGGGAGTCACAAATTCGTTAATTTCAAGAGTCATTTTCAATTATTCGATTTATTAGATCGTGAATTTAGATGAACTTTTTTTTTTTACGATTCATGGAAGAATGAATCGAGGAAAAACCTATGAATGTCCCAGCTACAAGAAAAGACCTCATGATAGTCAATATGGGGCCTCAGCACCCATCAATGCATGGTGTTCTTCGACTTATTGTGACTCTGGACGGTGAAGATGTTATTGATTGTGAACCAATATTGGGTTATTTACACAGAGGGATGGAAAAAATTGCGGAAAACCGGACAATTATCCAATATCTGCCTTATGTAACACGTTGGGATTATTTAGCTACTATGTTCACAGAAGCAATAACCGTAAACGGACCGGAACAATTGGGAAATATTCAAGTACCTAAAAGAGCCAGCTATATCCGAGTAATTATGTTGGAGTTAAGTCGTATAGCTTCTCATCTACTATGGCTGGGACCTTTTATGGCAGATATTGGTGCACAAACCCCTTTTTTCTATATTTTTAGAGAAAGAGAATTAATATATGATCTATTTGAAGCTGCGACAGGTATGAGAATGATGCATAATTTTTTTCGTATCGGAGGAGTAGCGGCTGATCTACCTTATGGTTGGATAGATAAATGTTTTGATTTCTGCAATTATTTTTTAACAAGGGTTGTTGAATATCAAAACCTTATTACGCGAAATCCAATTTTTTTAGAACGGGTTGAGGGAGTAGGTGTTGTTGGTAGAGAGGAAGTAATAAATTGGGGTTTATCCGGACCGATGCTTCGGGCTTCCGGAATAGAATGGGATCTACGTAAAGTTGATAATTATGAGTGTTACGAGGAATTTGATTGGGAAGTTCAATGGCAAAAAGAAGGAGATTCCTTAGCTCGTTATTTAGTTCGAATTGGTGAAATGATGGAATCCATTAAAATTATTCAGCAGGCTTTGGAAGGAATTCCCGGCGGGCCATATGAAAATTTAGAAATCCGCTGCTTTGAGAGAGAAAAGGAGCCAAACTGGAATGATTTTGAATATCGATTCATTGGTAAAAAATCGTCTCCTACTTTTGAATTGCCGAAACAAGAACTTTATGTCAGAGTTGAGGCTCCCAAGGGAGAATTAGGAATTTTTCTAATAGGAGATCAGAATGGTTTTCCTTGGAGATGGAAAATTCGTCCACCAGGTTTTATCAATTTGCAAATTCTTCCTCAATTAGTTAAAAGAATGAAATTGGCTGATATTATGACAATACTAGGTAGCATAGATATCATTATGGGAGAAATTGATCGTTGAAATGATTATTGATACAACGGAAATCCAAGATATCCATTCTTTTGCCGGATTGGAATCTTTAAATGAGGTCTATGGAATTCTATGGGTACTTGTACCTATTTTGATTCTTATATTGGGAATCACAATAAGTGTACTAGCAATTGTATGGTTAGAAAGAGAAATATCTGCAGGGATACAACAGCGCATTGGACCCGAATACGCCGGTCCTTTTGGAGTTCTTCAAGCTCTAGCAGACGGAACAAAACTACTTTTCAAAGAAAATCTTATTCCATCTAGGGGAGATATTCGTTTATTCAGTATTGGACCATCCATATCAGTCATATCAATTCTACTAAGCTATTCAGTAATTCCTTTTGGCTATAACTTTATTTTATCTGATTTCAATATAGGTGTTTTTTTATGGATTGCGATTTCGAGTATTGCTCCCATTGGACTTCTTATGTCAGGATATGGGTCGAATAATAAATATTCCTTTTTGGGTGGTCTACGAGCTGCTGCTCAATCGATTAGTTATGAAATACCATTAACTCTATGTGTCTTATCAATATCTCTACGTGCGATTCGTTGAAACAGAAAACGCTATTCGATGCTATTGCTATCCTCCTCTCTTTATACTACTATATAGGAAAGGAGTCGAATAAATTAAATAGATAGATACTTTCATTATATTAATTTTATTTATTTTTCACAATTAGGATTGAAGAACTAAATCAGATAGTTATATGAGTGAAATAAAACAGCTTCTATTGAATAGAATTTCAGAATACTAGATTACTTATAGTTAAAAGTTAGTATGATGATTTTAAATTTTAAATGGCAGTAAAAATATTGAGTCTCATTTTCTATGTATAAGAATGAAGTTAATTATAAACAGAAGAGGCCATTATAACCCAAGATTGGATAATTAGTCATCCTCTTTTGAAGCGGGCTCAAAAGACCAACCTTATTGAGTTTTAGTTACCATTTGTATTAATTATCATATCATAGATGCATTAACATAAAATAAATTAAGGGGGTTAATAAAAAAAGGAGTGGGTGGTTAGAAACACCAAGATACACAAAGGATTAGTAACGCAGATTTTGTAAATTATCCAAAAGAGAATTTACGCATAATAGAAAAAGAATACTAATTGGGGCTTTAAATTGGTAGAAAAAATCAAGCAGTACTCCCCACAATTCCGATCCAGAGTATGCTTCCATCCACTGATTAAATAAATTACTATCAGGAACGAAAAAATCCTTTGAAATTTTTTAAGTCCCTTTTTAATAGCAAAAAAAAAGAAGAATAGGAACGAAAAAAACACAAGAAATCAAAAACGAAAAAGTGATTTCCTTTTCGTTTTTGATTTCTTATTTCTTATATCCATATTCATGGAGATAAAATTCATGTCATAATTAAGAAACTAATGTGTAATTCTTTTTCGTAATTCAAAATGATGAGGGTTAGTGATAATTCTAAAAGAGTATTTTATTGAAGAATTCTATTATTACTCAACAAATTCAAAATTTGATTTTGAAGGGATGAGATCAATTCAGAAGTACCTTTTGTATCTTTTATTATATTATTTAATATATTAATTAATATTAAAATTTCTCTTTCTTATTTAATTTTTTATTTTTAACAGACAGAATTGAATTGGTCTAATTCAGAACCGTCCGATAGATTTGAATCTTATCTCTCTTAGAGATATATCAAGAATCGGCCCGGTCCTTAGATTTACTGAAGGCTTTCCAGGAGCCGTATGAGGTGCAAATTTCATGTACGGTTCTGTAATAGAGATGAGAACAGTAATGTTATCACCGACTAGGATTATCTAACAGTTTAAGTACAGTTGATATAGTTGATGCGCAATCAAAATATGGTTTTTGGGGATGGAATTTGTGGCGTCAACCTATGGGTTTCATCGTTTTTTTAATTTCTTCGCTAGCAGAATGTGAAAGATTACCTTTTGATTTACCAGAAGCGGAAGAAGAATTAGTAGCAGGTTATCAAACAGAATATTCAGGTATCAGATTTGGTTTATTTTACGTTGCTTCCTATTTAAACCTATTAATTTCTTCATTATTTGTCACAGTTCTTTACTTGGGCGGTTCAAATATCTCTATTCCGTACATATTCGTTTCTGAGTTTTTTGAAATAAATAAAACATATGGAGTTTTTGGAACTACAATTGATCTCTTTATTACATTAGCTAAAACTTATTTTTTCTTATTCGTTTCCATCATAACAAGATGGACTTTGCCTAGGCTAAGAATGGATCAATTATTAAATCTTGGATGGAAATTTCTTTTACCTATTTCTCTCGGTAATCTATTATTAACAACTTCGTCTCAATTGTTTTCACTATAAAAAAAAGATTGATCTTCTATATGTAAGAGAAAGAAATAAAACAAAAATATTCATAGATATTTACGATATGTTCCTTATGGTAACTGGGTTCATGAATTATGGTCAACAAACAGTCCGAGCTGCAAGGTACATTGGTCAAAGTTTCATGATTATATTATCTCACGCAAATCGTTTACCTGTAACTATTCAATATCCTTATGAAAAATTAATCACACCGGAACGTTTCCGCGGTCGAATCCATTTTGAATTTGATAAATGCATTGCTTGTGAAGTATGTGTTCGTGTATGTCCTATAGATTTACCCGTTGTTGATTGGAAACTGGAAACTGATATTCGAAAGAAACGATTGCTTAATTACAGTATTGATTTTGGAATCTGTATTTTTTGTGGGAACTGTATTGAGTATTGTCCAACAAATTGTTTATCAATGACTGAAGAATATGAACTTTCCACTTATGATCGTCACGAATTGAATTATAATCAAATTGCTTTGGGCCGTTTACCAATGTCAGTAATTGATGATTATACAATTCGAACAATTCAAATTAATAAATAAAATTTTTTAGAATTAAATACAATTCTTAATAAAAAAATCATATAATATATAATAGAATATATAAATATATATGATAGAATTATAAAAAAATGAATAAATATTAGATATCAGATTAGAAATATTATATCAGATTAGAAATATTCGATATTCTTTTTTAAATTATAGAAATCTATTATATAAATTTTAACTAATTAGATATACTTTTATACTTTCGTTTTAGTAGAGTTTCAAACTACTCTTTCGTATAAAGACTGGAATGACATTGATTATATAACTGTACCTATATCAATTCAAACTCCGTAGGGTTTTTTTAATGCAAAGAGAAATTGAAGTATATAAAAATTTTTTTCCTGGTCATATCAATAAGGTCATGAAATTTCGATTTCTTTGTCTTTTTTTACATATAATGGATTTGCCTGAAACGCTACATGATTTTCTTTTAGTCTTTCTGGGATCGGGTCTTGTATTAGGGAGTCTAGGAGTAGTATTACTTACCAACCCAATTTTTTCTGCTTTTTCGTTGGGACTGGTTCTTGTTTGTATATCTTTATTCTATATTTTATCAAACTCCCATTTTGTAGCTGCATCACAGCTACTTATTTATGTGGGAGCTATTAACATTTTAATCATCTTTGCTGTGATGTTCATGAATAGTTCAGAATATTACGACGATTTTCATCTTTGGACCGTTGGGGATGGAATTACTTTGGTGGTTTGTACAAGTATTTTTGTTTCACTAATAACTACTATTCCAGATACATCATGGTACGGAATTATTTGGACTACAAGACCAAATCAGATTATTGAGCAAGATTTGATAAGTACTAGTCAACAAATTGGAATTCATTTATCAACAGATTTTTTTCTTCCATTTGAACTCATTTCAATAATTCTTTTAGTTGCTTTGATAGGTGCAATTGTCGTAGCTCGCCAGTAATAAATCTTTAGAGAATAGAGAACTAGGAATATAAATCCAGATTCAATTTTTTTTTTTATTGCCGATATATTCTTTTGTTCCAGACTTTTTATATTCTTTAGTCAATTGAATCTGTTGAATTGTTGTTCATATTGAAATGAATCAAAATTGAAAAGGAGTTGGTCAATGATGCTCGAACATGTACTTGTTTTGAGTGCCTATTTATTTTCGATTGGTATCTATGGATTGATCACGAGCCGAAATATGGTAAGAGCCCTTATGTGTCTTGAACTTATACTGAATGCAGTTAATATAAATCTCGTCACTTTCTCTGATTTTTTTGATAATCGCCAATTAAAAGGAAATATTTTTTCCATTTTTGTTATAGCTATTGCAGCCGCTGAAGCAGCTATTGGACCAGCTATTGTTTCTTCAATTTCTCGTAACAGAAAATCAACCCGTATCAATCAATCGAATTTGTTGAATAAATAGCATTAATCATAATTACTCAAAAAAAAAAAGTAGAATTTTGAATAGTGTAATATATATTTATCAATTCAAATTAGGATGTATGCTACACAACGTATTATCATGTTTGTGTTTGCAAAACGAAATAAGAAGCAATCAAAGTATCCTGGTCCTCCTCTCTTCGTTCTTTTAAATTTATCTAGACGTCTATTTTGATTAGCAAAATTCTGACAAATCATTGATTCATCTGGTGTATAAATATATGATTCATTTACGAGTTTACTAGATCGATAATTTTCATTTTTGATGTTCAAAAATTACTATAGATACAATGTCACATTCAGTAAAGATTTATGATACATGTATAGGATGTACTCAATGTGTCCGAGCCTGTCCCACAGATGTATTAGAAATGATACCTTGGGATGGATGTAAAGCTAAGCAAATAGCTTCTGCCCCAAGAACAGAGGACTGTGTTGGTTGTAAGAGATGTGAGTCCGCCTGTCCGACGGATTTCTTAAGTGTTCGAGTTTATTTAGGGAATGAAACAACTCGAAGTATGGGTCTAGGTTATTGATACGTTTCAAAAAACACCACACGAATACGTTTTTTTACTGGCAAAAACCCGTGCTCAAAATAAAATAGAAAAGATTTTTTTTCTATTTTGAGCGCGGGCTTTTCTGGCCCAAGTGTATCTTATTTTTATGACGAATTATTTTCCTTGGTTAACAATAGTTGTAGTTTTGCCAATAGTCGGGGGTTCTTTAATTTTCTTATTTCCTCATAGGGGAAATAAGGTAATTAGGTGGTATACCATTTGTATATGCTTAATTAATCTCCTTCTAACAACCTATGCATTTTGTTATCATTTCCAATTGGATGATCCACTAATCCAACTAACGGAGAATTATAAATGGATCAATTTTTTTGATTTTTACTGGAGCTTCGGAATAGATGGACTTTCTATAGGACCTATCTTACTAACGGGATTTATCACCACTTTAGCCACGTTAGCGGCTCAGCCAGTTACTCGAGAATACAAATTATTCTATTTCCTGATGTTAGCAATGTATAGTGGTCAAATAGGACTATTTTCTTCTCGAGACATTTTACTTTTTTTCATCATGTGGGAATTGGAATTAATTCCCGTTTATCTACTTTTAGCCATGTGGGGGGGAAAGAAACGTTTGTATTCAGCTACAAAGTTTATTTTGTACACTGCGGGAAGTTCTGTTTTTTTATTAATGGGAATTCTGGGTATCAGTTTATACGGTTCGAATGAACCAACATTAAATTTAGAAATATTAACTAATCAATCGTATCCTGTGGCGCTAGAAATAATATTCTATATGGCATTTCTTATTGCTTTTGCTGTCAAATCGCCGATTATACCCTTACATACATGGTTACCAGATACCCACGGAGAGGCACATTACAGCACTTGTATGCTTTTAGCCGGAATCTTATTAAAAATGGGAGCATATGGGTTGGTTCGAATTAATATGGAATTATTTTCCCATGCTCATTCAATATTTTGCCCCTGGTTAATGATATTAGGTTCTATTCAAATAATCTATGCTGCTTCAACATCTTTTGGTCAACGTAATTTAAAAAAAAGAATAGCTTATTCCTCGGTATCTCATATGGGTTTCCTTATTATAGGAATTGGTTCAATAAGTGATACTGGGCTCAACGGGGCCATTTTACAAATAATATCTCATGGATTTATTGGCGCTGCGCTTTTTTTCTTGGCAGGAACTAGTTATGATAGACTACGTCTTCTTAATCTTGACGAAATGGGGGGAATGGCTATCCCAATGCCAAAAATATTCACGATTTTTACTATCTTATCGATGGCTTCTCTTGCATTACCGGGCATGAGCGGTTTTGTTGCAGAATTGATAGTTTTTTTTGGAATAATTACTAGTCCAAAATATCTTTTCATGATGAAAATACTAATTACTTTTGTAACAGCAATTGGAATGATATTAACTCCTATTTATTTATTATCTATCTTACGGCAGATGTTCTATGGATACAAGTTTTTTAATACACCAAACTCTTATTTTTTTGATTCAGGGCCGAGAGAATTATTTATTTCTATTTCTATCCTTATACCCGTAATAGGTATTGGTATTTATCCAGATTTCATTTTCTCATTCTCGGTTGAGAAAGTGGAAGCTATTCTATCTAATTTTTGATAGATAGTTTTCTTTAATAAATGAATAACAAACAAAACCAATAAATAAAAAAGAGAAAAAAACCCTTTGGACAATGAAAAAAACATTTTTCTCTTAGATTCACTTAAAAAAATTTGAATTGTAATCGAATATGTTTGTTGTTTGTGAGAACCCTTAAAATCAAGTCATGTAATGATTCAAAGGGTTCTCGACGATTTTTGGGAAGTTTAATTTATGGAAAGTATATATATATGCTTTCCATATTTTTATTTATCAGGTTAGGTTCTTTACTCATTTTTTTAATTCAATTAGATGTAAATGAACCATAACTATGTAGTCCTATTCCTAATAGATTGATCCCCAAATAACATACCCAAATTATAAGAAATCCTATAGAGGCCACTATTGAAGAATTTACACCTTCTAATTTTTTATTTTTTCTAGTATGTAAATAAATCGCGAATATGGTCCACGTAATAAAGGCCCAAGTTTCCTTTGGATCCCAATTCCAATATGATCCCCATGCCTCGTTAGCCCATACAGCTCCTGAAAGAATACCTATTGTTAAAAAGAGAAAACCTAGACTAATAATACGATAACCCCAACGATCCAATTGTTGAATAAATTGAGACCTGTAATAATTTCTAGAAGAAGAAAAAGAAGTTGTTCGTAAAACATTATTTCTTTCATTGATATTCATGTATTTGATTTCAGCAAAATCAAATGATTTATTTAAAGAATCCAAATTCTTGGTAAAAGCAAGAATTTGGATTACTTCTTGAAACGTAATGACTAAAATAGCCACTGATAATAAAGATCCACATAAAAGAGCTGCATATCCCAATATCATCATACTTACGTGCATCATTAGCCAATGGGATTGTAGAGCGGGTACTAATATTACGGATTGATGCATTTTGGTTAAAAGACCTGAAGTCGCAAAGCCTTGGGTAAAAATAACACTTGGTGCAATTATTGTACTTAAATGGTTTTTATCCTTTTTAAAAAACGGAACCATATGAAAAATGGAAAAACCCCATGAAAGAAAGATTAAGGATTCATATAAATCACTAAATGGTAAATGGCCCGAAAACAACCAACGAGTAATTAACAATCCCGTTACACAGAAAAAAGTTATTGTCATGGCTTTTGTGGACAAATCATATAACCCTACGATTTCGTTGACTAATAAGGTTATCAAATGAATTGAAATAACAATTGATATGACCGAAAACGATATATGAGTTAATATATGCTCTAAAGTTGAAAATATCATATATATATATAATGAAAATAAATAAATAAATATCTATAATGAAAATAAAAAAGGTATGAATACTAGGATAAGAATAGAAATCGGGAATTGAATTCATTATAGGACTTATTCTTTTAATATATAGGATAGGATGCCATGCCGCTACTCGGACTCGAACCGAGATGCTCTAGCACTGCTTCCTAAGAGCAGCGTGTCTACCAATTTCACCATAGCGGCTTACTCGAAATCATAATAACCGATTCATTAGTCAATCGTCGAGATTGAAAGAATCAATTAACGTGGAATATTAATATTAATTTAGTACATTTGTTTACTAAACTTTGAAGAATTCTATTATTATTCTAATTCTATACTAAAAATTCATATTAACTATAAGTATAGTAATAAAATCGAAAAAATATTCAAAAAAAAAAAAAAGCAATGTTGAAACTGAAACTAGATAGTTCTGACTTCAATCTAGGAATGAAAAAAACATTTTGTTGTTTATGACTCATTTTTTTATTATTTCATTCATTTTCTGACTCTAAATAAATGCATTTCCATTTTTTCAATGAAATCATTAATAAATATATCTATTATTATTTAACACTACATTCTAAAAAATTTAGATTATATATTTAGCATATATTATAATATATGCTAAATATATGGTCAATATTAAATATTCTTATATTACTAAATATTCTTTATTATTATTTTATTAGTATAATAATAAAGAATACTCTTCGAATCGAGCTAATTCAGATTATTGCAACATTTTTATTTGTTACAAAAAAAACTTTTTGAGTTCCCTGTCAAAATGGATTGCGCTAATGAAAAGGCTTTCAATGCTGTCCAATATGCCTTTTTTTTCCAAAAAGTTTTCCGAATTTTTTTTTTTGATATAGAAGTGCGCTTTTTTGGAACTGCCATCTAACTAGGATAATTTTTTCATTGATATAGTTTGATGTGAAAGACATTTATTTTCTTCTGTAAATGAAAACGAATTATTCTTTAATTAGCCATATGTCGTCTTATCTATCCTTCCTATTTTTTTCTATCTAAAGTAATTGATTGAATATTAGAAACCTTTTTTAAATCTTTCCAAACATATATATCTAGATCTCCTTTTATTGTAATTTAATTGTAATGTCTCAATTAGTTAAAAAATGAACTAATGTTTCTTAATAATAATAAGATTATTTTATTGGGTCATTTCATATGTTTTTTCTGCTTCATTCATATCATATATATATAAAGAAACGAATGTTCTTAGTTTTGGTGTAATTTTTTATTCTCAGTCTATAGATAAAAATTTTAATTTTACAAATTTCGTTTTTCTTTATTATAATTTATTATTAATTAAGTAAATATTATTACTAACTATAGTAATTCTATTCTAAATAGTAATTATAATTAATATTACTAAAAATAATAATAATAATATATATATATTCGAATTGAATTTGGTTATTGGTCTATTTTTACTCTGTACTTTGGGATATTCGAAGTATTGTGCAACGATTCAGAATAATTAAAAAAAATATCACATTCTATTTATATATCCACTTTTTATTAACCGAACCCTTTACAAAAGAGATAAAAAAACGAATAAGAAAGAAAATTCATTAAGAATCAAAATATTTTTTATTCTTTATTTTTTTTTGTATGGAATATACACATCAATTTTCATGGATCATACCTTTCCTCCCACTTCCAGTTCCTATTTTAATAGGGGTAGGACTTCTAATTTTTCCCACGGCAACAAAAAATCTTCGCCGTATGTGGGCTTTTCCTAGTATTTTATTGTTAATGATAGTTATGATTTTTTCGATCGATCTATCTATTCATCAAATCCAGAACAGTTCTATCTATCAATATGTATGGTCTTGGACTATAAATAATGATCTTTCTTTAGAGTTTGGCTACTTGCTCGATTCACTTACTTCTATTATGTTAATATTAATAACTACTGTTGGTATTCTGGTTCTTTTTTATAGTGATAATTATATGTCTCATGATCAAGGATATTTGAGATTTTTTACTTATCTGAGTCTTTTTAATACTTCAATGTTGGGATTAGTTACTAGTTCCAATTTGATACAAGTTTATATTTTTTGGGAATTGGTTGGAATGTGTTCTTATCTATTAATAGGTTTTTGGTTCACACGTCCTATTGCGGCAAAGGCTTGTCAAAAAGCATTTGTAACTAATCGTGTAGGGGATTTTGGTTTATTATTAGGAATTTTAGGTCTTTATTGGATAACGGGTAGTTTGGAATTTCGGGATTTATTTCAAATATTTAATAACTTGATTGAGAAGAATGAGATTAATATTTTGTTTGTTACTTTCTGCGCCCTCTTATTATTTTGTGGATCAGTTGCAAAATCTGCCCAATTCCCTCTTCATGTCTGGTTACCCGATGCTATGGAAGGGCCTACGCCTATTTCCGCTCTTATACATGCTGCTACTATGGTAGCAGCAGGAATTTTTCTTGTAGCTCGACTTCTTCCTCTTTTCACAGTTATACCCTTCATAATGAGTGGAATAGCTTTGATAGGTATAATAACAGTAGTATTAGGAGCAACTTTAGCTATTGCTCAAAAAGATATTAAGAAAAATTTGGCCTATTCTACAATGTCTCAATTGGGTTATATGATGTTAGCTTTAGGTATGGGCTCTTATCGAGCCGCTTTATTTCATTTGATTACTCATGCTTATTCAAAAGCATTGTTGTTTTTAGGATCTGGATCCATTATTCATTCAATGGAAGCAATTGTTGGATATTCTCCAGATAAAAGTCAAAATATGGTTCTTATGGGCGGTTTAACAAAACATGCGCCAATTACAAAAACCGCTTTTTTAATAGGTACACTTTCTCTTTGTGGTATTCCACCTTTTGCTTGTTTTTGGTCCAAGGATGAGATTCTTAATGATAGTTGGTTGTATTCACCAATTTTCGCAATAATAGCTTGTTCCACAGCAGGATTAACTGCATTTTATATGTTTCGAATCTATTTACTAGTTTTTGAGGGATATTTAAACGTTCATTTTCAAAATTTCAACGGAAAGAAAAACAGTTCATTCTATTCAATATCTTTATGGGGCAAAGAAGGAAAAAAGAAATTAAAAAAGAAAATTCATTTATTAGCTTTATTAACAATGAATAATAATGAAAGGACTTCTTTTTTTCGGAAGAGGAAATATTCAAATACAATTAATCGAAATGTCAAAAGCATAAAACGTCTTTTTCTTGAGAGTACCTATTTTGGTACTAAAAATATTCCCTTTTTTTATCCTCATGAATCAGACAATACTATGCTATTTTCTATGCTTGTATTAGTATTATTTACTTTCTTCGTTGGGTCCATTGGAATTTCTTTCAGCCAAGAAGGAATAGATTTGGATATATTATCCAAATTGTTAATTCCGTCTATAGACCTTTTACATCAAAATTCAAAGAATTCTGTCGATTGGTATGAATTTTTTACAAATGCAACTTTTTCGGTGAGTATAGCTTTTTTCGGAATATTGATAGCGTCTGTTCTCTATAAACCTGTTTTTTCTTCTTTACAAAACTTGAACGTATTGAATTTATTTCAAAAAAGTGTTCCTAAAAAAATTATTGCTGATAAGATAATCAATGTTATATATGATTGGTCATATAATCGTGGTTATATAGATGCTTTTTTTGAAGTATCTTTAATTGCGAGTGTAAGAAAGTTAGCTAAATTCAATTATTTTTTTGATAGACAAATAATTGATGGAATTCCAAATGGAGTTGGTATTTCAAGTTTTTTTATGGGAGAAGCTATCAAATATGTGGGGGGTGGACGAATTTCTTCGTATATTTTCTTTTTTTTATTAATCTTTTTAGTCATTTGTTATTATATATTTATATAATAATAAATATAATGTACTATTCCATCTCTATGGAAATTGGGGTTATCCTCTAAGAATAATGGTAGAGTAGTTTAATTTATGAATGTCTCATCCGAAAAACTTGCTTGACCAATTGGGTAGATCAAGAAAACAGCAGGAGCAGCTGCAACAGGAGTATTTTAGAAAAACTTTTTTTTGTTTGAATAGATTAGGATCTAGATTGATTAGATTTATG